CCTCATTTCAATTTAAGGGATAGGGAATATAGGTGCTTTTCTTTCCTCTTTTTATTCAAAATGTATCATTGAAAATTCAAATAAATATGGACGTAAGGTTTTTCTAAGTAACTAACTTCCCTCAATATGAAGATGAAGTGAATGCGCATATGATGAAAAGCCCGCCCAGCTTTTTTGAATTCAAACTCTTGTGATCTATGTTCCCATCTTACCTGGATCACAAATAGATTCAGTTACATTTGAGTGTCATTTCAACTGGATTCAGTTCAGTTTGTGAAAAAAAGGATATGATTCTTTTCGGAATCATTAAAAATCAGAAAAAAGAATTACATTCTATCCAAAACACAATCTTGATTCTGATAGACTGGATATGCTCTGGGACGGAAGGATTCGAACCTCCGAATAGCGGGACCAAAACCCGTTGCCTTACCACTTGGCCACGCCCCATTTAGATTTCTATTCGACACTAATAAAGACTAATATTGTTATTGGTTTTTCGTCAATTCTAACCCCAATATCTATAGAATAAATTAGATTGTTGATAGGATTTTGACACGTGTCGATATAGAATTAAACTGAATTTATTGATCATTACATATAATTCAATTAAGATATTGTATGAAAGTATGATTTCTTCTATTCTCCTTTGAGAATTGGAGGATTTTTGATTGGGTAAGTTCAAAGAAAAAGAAGGCTTTTTTGGTCTACTTTACTTTCTTTATTTTTCCTTATATCAATAACTCAATCAAAATACAATTATCTCAAAGAACAAAATGTCTGTTATGCTTAATATCTTTAGTTTGATCTGTATTAATTCTGCCCTTTATTCGAGTAGTTTTCTCTTCGCCAAATTGCCCGAGGCTTATGCTTTTTTGAATCCAATCGTGAATGTTATGCCAGTCATACCTTTGTTTTTTTTTCTCTTAGCCTTTGTTTGGCAAGCTGCTGTAAGTTTTCGATGAGATCGTTAATACTATCCTAGAAAATTAATGATTTATTCGAGAAAAATTCTAACAATTGATAAGATCAGATAATTCTTAGAGTATGAACCCTCGATTCAAACATTGAAATTCTTGGAGAGCTGCACTAAATTTTGATCACCCCATTTCCCCATTCTGACCTTTTTTTTTCCAGTGAAAGGCCAAATATAGGGTTCCCCACAATATCTAATTGTGGGTATGAAAGAAAATTTTGGTAATGGAGGATCTATTCTCTTTTTTTTTTCCAAAAAATGATCTTGGAGATTGTGTAATGCTTACTCTCAAACTCTTTGTGTACACAGTAGTAATATTCTTTGTTTCTCTCTTCATCTTCGGATTCCTATCTAATGATCCAGGACGTAATCCTGGGCGTGAAGAATAAAAAAAGGGTGCTTTTTCGTTTTCTTTACTTGATTTTTTACAAATTTCTTAGGATTTTTTTGATCTATTCCACACGTTTAACTAAGGGTTTGCTAAATTGGAAAGATAAGGTAAATATGAAGCCATCAACGGAAAGAGAGGGATTCGAACCCTCGGTACGAATAACTCGTACAACGGATTAGCAATCCGACGCTTTAGTCCACTCAGCCATCTCTCCCAATTCAAAAAAAGATAATTATTATGTTACATTACACATAAAGTAAAAAAAAAAAATGGAAAAAAGTCTTTCTTTCTCTCGCTTTTTTCTCTCTCTTTATCTTTATTATATAGATATAATCTATATACAACTTTTATCAGTAATTACATTTAGATAAAGTAAGGGCTCTAAAAATCCAATAGAATATAAAAAAAATATATAGAAATATAACGAAAAATAAAGAAGACCTCCTTGCTTTGATTTTGTCCGAAAGGCGTTTTTATTCCCATGGCCTGGCCTGGTCAGTACCTAGCCGGGCCTTTTTTTTTTGTTTCAACGAATCATAGATAAAATGATTTATCTGATTTTTTTCAAAACAAAAATGCTTGCTATTAAAGCAACAATAAAAAGAAGAAGGACTATTTCCATTCTTATTATATAATATTTATATAAAATCAAAGTGTCATTTCGTATTATTCTTTCTTCCTTTTTTATTTTACTAAATAAAGAAAAAAAATGAAACTATGGATTCTTACACAATGCATTTTTATGTTAAGATTTCGGCGGTTTTGTCGAGCCGTATCTATCAAAATTCCGCCAGCAAAAGAAAGGATAAAACTTGTTATTTAGTTATTTAAATGAACCCTCTTTTCCTAATCTCATTAAGTTCCCCCCTGAAAAATGCCAACACTCTAATTTTCATGATTCTTTTATGATCCTATCTTGATTACGTCCAATTCCCTTGTTCGACAAAAGGTCCTTTTGTATACAATAATCGCATTGTAGCGGGTATAGTTTAGTGGTAAAAGTGTGATTCGTTCTATTAACCCCCTTAATAGTTAAGGGGTCTTTCGGTTTGGATTCATATTCCGACCAAAAACTTTATTTCTTAAAAGGATTTAATCCTTTACCTCTCAATAACAGATTCGAGGAAAAATATACA